TTTTGTTTGCCCACCATTATATATACATATATTATATGTAATATATCTAAAAAGTTCTGATATATCTGGAAAAACTCAAAACTTAGACTAGTAATCTTTGACGAACAGGATCAAGAATCGTTTTTTTCTTTCGACACAAGAAAGAGGTGTGGAAAATTCCTTTTCTTGTGTCGAAGACTAGGAAGACGAATAATCGTCCCTAGAATTTTTTGTTCCACACATTTATCCGTTCTATTCCCCGCTTACTTATGTCTAGTATCTAGTCGAATTTAATTCGATTAGAATAGAAAACACTATTGATGCATTTTATGACATTGAAATGTGATAATAGTAACATAATCATACCACCCCGATTTGGATTCAAAAAATAAAGTCAAACAGTCTTCTTCACAATCTACATACTATGACTAGGAATGCGGTACAAGGAATTCCCGACATCTCGTAAAAAACGAGTATAAAAAAGCAAAAGGCTTTTCATAATATAATTTTTTATCATAGATAATCGTCAAAAAGAATTTTGTTCTTTTTATGTTATGAGCTCAATGTCGATAAATCCGCTAGTCTAGAAATTCATTTCTGACAATTGAACCTTCTCAAACTGTTTCTTTTTAAGAACCAAAAATATTTGTGCCAAAATAACAGATGCCAAGAAGAACAAAAGGCCTTGGACACGTAAGGGATCTTGAAGTACTATTTCTGCATCTCCCTGACCAAATCCGCCCACATTAGGATTACTCGTCAACGGTTGATCCAATTTGATAGATTCGCCTTCTGAAACAAGAAGTTCTGGCCCTGGAGGGATAATATCAACCACTTGACGTCCATCCGATGCATCCGCTATGGTTATTTCGTAACCCCCTTTTTCTTTTCGTATTATTTTACCTACTATACCTGCTGCTGTAGCATTATAAACTGTATTGTTACTTTTGCTCCCGTCGGGATAAATCTGACCCCTTCCCCTGTTTCCGCCTACGTATATAGGATATTTTAAGAAGTTAACCTCTTTCTTAGTAGCGGGGTCCGGGGAAAGGATAGGAAAGGTGATTTCACTATATTTCTGACCAGGAACGGGACCTATCACAAGAATATTTTTTTTATTGGGGCGGTAGCTCTGAAAAGACAGATTGCCTATCTTTTCTTTCATCTCGGGGGAAATCCGATCGGCAGGAGCTAATTCAAAACCCTCTGGTAAAATAAGAACAGCACCTACATTCAAAGCACCTTTTTTACCATTAGCAAGAACTTGTTTTAGTTGCATATCATAAGGGATTCGAACAACTGCTTCAAATACAGTATCTGGAAGTACCGTTTGTGGAACTTCAATATCCACGGGCTTATTAGCTAAATGGCAATTGGCACATACAATACGCCCAGTCGCTTCTCGTGGATTTTCATAACCCTGCTGCGCAAAAATGGGATATGCACTTGAAATGGATGGCCGAGTTATGATATATATCATGAGCGATACGGAAATGGATCGAGTAATTTGTTCCTTTATCCAAGAAAAAGTCTTTCTAGTTTGCATGGTCCAACCATTGATCCCGAAAATGTCTACAATAAATTTGGTAGGTCGCTAACCGAGTTCCCTATCCACGATTCTGCTATTTACTGGAATAATTTTACTGGAATAAATAATATTAATATTTAATATATAGAATAAATCTTTGGGATGGGTAGAAATATAAAGAGTAAGTATGATTTTCCATGCTTTGCTTATGTACCAACTACAAAGTAAGAAACATTAGAATTGGATTGGATTAATACCAGTAGATACTTTTTTAATCATTCATTGAATGATAAATCACTACAAGTGACGGAGAAACGCGATTTAAATAACGAAAAATAAAAAATTTAAATATAGTATCTAGAATGACTGGAAAAGTAGAAACAAGACCGGATATAATTTGATCATTATGAACAAATCCAAAATCTTTGTAGACAAAGCCAATCATTAGTTCCCAACCATGGGGCGAATGGAATCCGATACATAAATCTGTTAATAAAAGAATCGAAAAGGCTTTTATTGTATCACTTAAGTTATATAGGAATTCCTGAGCCCAAGAGTTAAGAATAACAAGCTCTTCATTACCCAAAATAGAATAACCACTTAGAATAACGAAACAGATTATATTTGTCGAGAAGTGCAAAATCGTATGGATACGATCCTCGTTGTGTATCTTGATTAATTGGAGCGTTTCTTTGTGGATTCCTATACGAAGGTTTTGTAGATGTGTCTCCGAGTCTTCCTTGATCATTTCCTCCAAGAGAAGGATTTCCTCTAATTCTATGAATTTTTCTAGAATATTCTTTTCTTGAATATCATTCAAAAAAATTTCAGATTGCCTAGTATTCCACCAATAAGTAACCCAAGATTCCAGACTTTTATTAAATGAGAGAGAAATCCACCAGGGCAAAAATACTATAGATGCAAGATATAAAAGAGGAGTGAATGCTTTCTTTTTTGCCATTTTTTCATTTCGTCTATGAATTTTTAATGAACCGACCTCATTAGTTGACTCTACGCGATCCAATATTTCTCTCATGCATGAGTTCTATTACAAAGTATCGAACCTATGAATCTATTCACTGTTTTTTATTTGTGATTTCGCAGTTAGTCTTTGAATGTAGAAAGAATATAGAAATAGATTAAGAACCCACTTCGAATTCCAATAATCAACAAAAAAAAATATTATATTGTTTACAGATATAGCAATTGGTCAAATTCGAAGCAAGTATCCCCCTTTCGATGAATCGATGACTGCCTGAAAGAACCGTTTTATTTAAGTAATGAATATTCTTTTCTATCATTCTATCAAAATTTCCTATATTTTGAAAAATTTTCACTGACTACTCATAGTCCGGAATAAAAAAATGGAGGGAAATTTCTGAATAAATACTGTGATGATCAAAAAGGAGTGGCAAAACAATACAGAAATTGACTAGTTATCATTATAAAATAGATGTTTGGTCATTAAGGAATACAAAAGAAAGTATAAAAAGAAACATCAATTGACAAAAACTAAAGAATTTTTTAAATAGGATCTATCGGAATCTAAACTGTCAATTCCAACAAAAATTGGATAAAAAAAAATTATGTATTTCGAAATGCTTTGATATAAAATAGAAAAGATGAATCCATTTTTTCGATTTGTTACTTATTTTGTTTTTGTTATTGAATTAAGTTGTGTAGATTTCCATACACATAAAAGACCACAAAAAGAGTTTTGTTTTGTGGTTGTTACGTATACGTCTTATTTGACTAGAATGAGCGTTATGAAGAAACTTCAGTTAAGTTCTGGTATAGAAAAGGGGGATTCTTTAGTTTTTCCTTCCTGCTGAGAAAGCATTCATTCTCTCAGCTCATTTCTCAAAATACTTCAATCGGTACACGCAAGAAATAGGCCAATTCGGCGGCTTTTTGTTCGATTTCCCGTGGAGTAACATTCTCATCAGTACGAGTCAAGGGAATGGCCCCCTGGCCTCTGATATCCATATAAAGGACACGGCGAGCATAAATACCCTCTTTAACTTCTATTCTGACGGACTGAATATCCTTTATAAGGAATCGGAGGAAGATGCGACGATTTTTTCCAGGGAATCCCCAACGAAAAATACACACCATTCCTTCTTTTCTATCGAATCGATCATAGCCACCCCCTACATTCCACGAAATTGTGCACCACAAATAGGAGCTAATAAAGAGACCCGCGATCCCATAGAAAGACATCACAATCCCTTGTGGAAAAAAAAGGATTTGCTGAGACGGAAATAAAGATATCAAGTTTCTCCCAAGATAACTGGAAGTTCCAACCAATAAGAATCCTAATGAACCTAAAAAAAGGATAATGGCCCAGCAGAAATTACTTGTTTTTCGCGACCCCGTTATAGGTTGTATCCATATATGTTCTGATCGACAACTCATACTTGATCTGGTTTCGTTTTATTGGAATTGAGAGAATACCCTAGACTTTACTCTTTTTGTTTCCGAAGTAACTCTCATCAACTAGTACTAGTTTGCTGTGAACCTTTAAGAGTAATTTATTAAATTGGTTATATCTAAAATAAAAACATACCCTTCGTATGATCCCATCGATATACATATAGATACACCGACTTTACAGTTCAGCCATCCGGCGATCCTGATATTTTTTCAAATAGATATAATTCCTTTACCCCCATATCATCTTTCTACAGGCCTAAGAGACCCTCCTTTATGTTCGACGGAAGCGCCGCATGTTATACCTTCTTCCACTAAATAGATATCTGCGTTATGATACAAGTCTTAGTTTTGAAAAAAAAATGGATGAGAGTTGTGCCCACCAGATCTAAACAGTCTTATTTTTTTGAACATGAAGAGATAAAGAAGCCATTGCCATTGCCGGAAATACTAAGCCTACTAAAGGCACCAAAACAGAGGGAAAGTCGAAAGTTGTCATATAAAGGATACCTCAATTTACTATTTGTACCTGTTATTATTATTTTATTTATAAAGATATCTTATCTTATAATAATTAGAATTAAGAATTTTAATTAGTATAGATCTAAGTATATATCTAAGTGAGTATAGAATGGACTTATTCATTTTTCTACATGAAAGATATGTAAAAGATATGTAGGGTAATCACCTTGATTATTTTCTTCGTCTTTTGCTCCTGTCTTCTAATCATTTAATAAAGAAAAAGCTTCTTACAAATTATCGAAAGATTCGTGTTACAATTCGATCCAAAAAAGGGGATTCTTAGTCAAAATAAAATGGGATTCTCGAGAGATATAGAAAGGTACAAAACCATATATCATATATATAGTTTCTATATTCTATATTTGGATTATATATACATACGTAAGACGTAGAACAAAAGTTTGTTTATTTTCCTAATTTCACGAAAAGAAGAATTCACTCTTTTATCTTGTTGATAGAGGCCTCTTAACTTAATTAGTAATCAAGAATATAGATAAAAAAGAGTTATCCGCAACTTTTGATTCTTTCTACAATTTAGATC